TTATTAGAATATTTTAATAAATTTTTAAATTTAGAAATCTTTTTTTATATAAATACTTAATAGCATGGTGATACAGTTATACAAAACTTCTAACCCGAACAAACGCAATGGAACCCTAGACAGTCAAATGAAATCCAATTCACGAAATAATTTAACCTATGGACAACATCATTGTCGTAAAGGTCGTAATGCCAGAGGAATCATTACTGCAAGGCATAGAGGAGGCGGTCATAAACGTCTCTACCGTAAAATTGATTTTCAACGGAATGAAAAAAACATATATGGTAAAATCGTAACCAGAGAATACGATCCTAATCGAAATGCATCCATTTGTCTCATACACTATGGGGATGGTAATAAGAGATATATTTTACATGCCAAAGGAACAAAAATTGGAAATACCATTGTTTCGGGGACAAGAGTTCCTATAAAAATAGGAAATGCCCTACCTTTGAGTGCGGTTTGAACTATGAATTTGCGTAATTGGAAGTAACCAATTAGGTTTACGACGAAACCTAGAAATCAATCACTGATCCAATTTGAGTACCTCTACAGGATAGACCTCAACAGAAAACTGAAGAGTAACGGCAGCAAGTGATTGAGTTCAATAATTCATCATATAAAATTATTGACTTTCGAGATATCCTAAATATGGAGAAAACTAAATTGTTTCAAACACCGACAAAACCGGGAACGCTTCTTGTTTCAAAAATAAGATAAGAGGACGAGTTATTCCCATTTCATTTGATGGTCAGAGGCAAATTGAAAGCTAAGAAGTAGTAATTCAAAAGATTTCCCCCGGGAAAAATATAGATGTCTCCTACGTTATCAATAATCTGTGGAAGTATCAACGTAATTTTATAGAGTCATTCAGTCTGAATGCTACATGAAGAACATAAGCCAGATGACGGAACGGAAAGACCTAGAATGTAGAAGATCATAACATGAATGATTCAGCATATTTGGATTTCTATATATCCACTTATTGCGTATTTCATTATACAATTATACATATTACAGTATATTATACGAATATTATATTAATATTATATTATACTGTATGATTAGATGATATATTAATATTATATTATACTGTATAATTAGATGATCTATTTATTATATGTATATATATATTATTTATATATATATCTATTTATATTATAAATTTTCTTTAGAGAAATATAAAATATATCTGTATTGATATCATCATCTACATCCGGAAAGCCGTATGCTTTGGAAGAAGCTTGTACAGTTTGGGAAGGGGTTTTGATTGATCAAAAAGAAGAATCTACTTCAACCAATATGCCTTTAGGCACGTGCATACATAACATAGAACTTACACTTGGAAAGGGTGGACAATTTGTTAGAGCAGCAGGTACTCTAGCGAAACTGATTGCAAAAGAGGGTAAATCGGCCACATTAAAATTACCTTCTGGAGAAGTCCGTTTGATATCCCAAAACTGTTCAGCAACAGTCGGACAAGTAGGGAATACTGGGGTGAACCAGAAAAGTTTGGGTAGAGCCGGATCAAAACGTTGGCTAGGTAAGCGTCCTGTAGTAAGAGGGGTCGCTATGAACCCTGTAGACCACCCCCATGGGGGGGGGACAGGGAAAGCCCCAATTGGTAGAAAAAAACCCACAACCCCTTGGGGTTATCCTACACTCGGAAGAAGAAGTCGACAAAAAAATAAATATAGTGATAATTTGATTCTTCGTCGACGTCCTAAATAGGAGAGTTCTTTTCGAAAAAAGAAAAAAAGGAGAAAGCTGTGACACGCTCACTAAAAAAAAAACCTTTTGTAGCTATTCATTTATTAAAAAAAATTGATAAGCTTAAGACAAAAAAGGAAAAAGAAATAATAATAACTTGGTCCCGGGCATCTACCATTATACCCGCAATGATTGGCCATACTATTGCTATCTATAATGGAAAAGAGCATTTACCCATTTATATAAGAGATGGTATGGTGGGTCACAAATTGGGAGAATTTGTACCTACTTCAAATTTCCGAAAACATTCAAAACCGAAAGGTGATAATCGATCTCGTCGTTAATTAAAAATTAAAAATATAGATATTTATTATTCATTAGTTGGAGGTGCCTTTTATGATTATGATAAAAAAAATAAAAACAGAAGTATATGCTTTAAGTCAACATCTATCTATATCTCCTCATAAAGCGCGAAGAGTAATTGATCAAATTCGTGGACGTTCTTACGAAGAAGCCCTTATGATACTACGCTTCATGCCTTATCAAGCATGTTATCCCATTTTAAAATTAGTTTCTTCTGCCGCAGCAAATGCTATTTCCAATAGGCATTCCAATAAAACTAATTTAATAATTAGTAAAGCCGAAGTCAACGAGGGTACTCCCGGGAAACAATTTAAACCTCGAACTCGACTTCGAGGGCGTAGTTATCTGATAAGAAGACCTACTTGTCATATAAATATTGTAGTAAAAAATAAATCTATTATCGATATAGACTGTAGGCATAGTAGTGAGGAAGTATGGGACAAAAAATAAATCCACTAGGTTTTAGACTGGGTACAACCCAAGATCATTATTCCCTTTGGTTTGCACAACCAAAAAACTATTCTGAAAGTTTAGAAGAAGATCAAAAAATACGAAATTATATTCAAAATTATGTACAAAAAAATATACAAAAGAATGAAAAAAAGAATGTAAAAAAAAATCTGAGAATCTTCTCCAGCCTCTCGGGAATTGCGTGTATAGAGATTAAAAAAACAATAGATTTAATAAAGGTCAGAATCTATCTGGGATTCCAAAACTTATTAAAAGACAGTCTAATCGCAGAATTACAGACGAATCTACAAAACGAATTAAATTGTGTAAATCGAAAACTCAACATTGCTACTACAATAATTGCAAAACCTTATGGAAACCCTATTATTCTTGCACAATATATAGCCGGACAATTAAAACATAGAGTTCCATTTCGAAAAGCAATGATAAGGGCTATTGAAAAAACTAAAAAAGAAAATAGAAATGGAAAAGGAAATATAAAAGGAATTCGAGTACAAATTGCAGGTCGACTCGGTGGAAGAGACGTTGCATATATCGAATGGATCAGAAAGGGTCGGGTTCCTCTACAAACCATTCGAGCTAAAATAAATTATTGTTCATATCCAGTTCGAACTATCTATGGAATATTAGGTATCAAAATTTGGATATTTAAATACAAAAAAAACCTTAATCAAAATCCATTGAATAAAATGGAGAAAAAGAAGAAAGCAAAGTATGACTTTAAAATATATTAAGTTGTGTATCCAGTTGACTGTATGCGCTTTGTGGATTTATTATCTTTTTCGAGAACATTATTTTTTCAATTGTAATATAACTTTAAAAGACGTCATAGTGAAATTTAAAGACACCATAGTTAAATTTAAAGACACCATAGTGAAATTTTGTCTATGGTTGACTATATGCACTTTGTGTATTCTCTTTTGCGACAGATTGTTTTTAATTTTTTCGAAAATTTATTTTTCAATTGTAAGTAGCCTATATATTTCTAAAAAAATAAGTAAGTGGAATTATTGGTCAAACTTCGGAAGAAAATATCTCTTCAATCAAAAGAAAGAAAAGAATATGAATTCTAATTAATTCTAGAGGGTTTACTAAAAATTCAATTAACTACTTTATTATTTTATAATAAAATAATATAATTGCTATGCTTAGTGTGTGACTCGTTGGTTTTTTAGGCTTAGGATTCAAAAAATAAAACCAGCCCCATAAGTATGAACTAATAACCAACTCATCACTTTGCATTATCTGGATTCAAAAAACCGGTCAAGATATGATATATTAATCATATTATTGGAGCAACTGAAATCTGTTTTGCATAAACAAAATAAAAACCCATTTGATTCTAAAATGGGAAGCAAAATATTGAAAAAGGTGTGAATAGAAGGGGGAGAGAAAGAAAGAAAAAATCTAAATGATATAAAATTCCAATTTGTAAGGTCTATGAGTCATCTCATAAAAGACAATGTAATAAAGCATCAAGACTTATTCATCCATAATGAAATGAATATGTTCATAAAAAAAATAAAGAGACTCGAACCAATAAAGACTGAGAAAATTGATTCAAGAATAAATTTCATTAAGAGCTCCATTGTCGAATTCAGACCTAACCATTAAACAAGAAGGGATGGGAACGATGGAATCTGTGAATGCAAAAAATTCGTATTGAAACCGAATCCTAATAATTCATTGGTTGGGATGGCGGAAGAAACCGAGACTAAATTGAAAAAATTCATCTATTCTGAGAAGTCATGAGCTAACCCTACAACTGAAATGGAAATAGAGTAAATATTCGCCCGCGAATTTTGTATTTTCTTGAATTAGTAAATATTAGACAACCCTATGACGAGAATAGGGCAAGACGAGAATAGGGCAAAACATAAAATGAGTTATATTATAAAAAACAATATTATCAATAAAGTACTAGATAATTATAAAAATAAATTACTATAAAATAAAAATGAAAGAAAAATATAGGTTTAATATATTTAGTTGCAAATCCAAAATATCCAAACAAGATATACAAAGATTAGATAAAATCTCAAGGAATCCCGCAATTTCTTCTATATGATTGAATCAAATAACCATTAAATCTGTAATATGTAATATATATATGTATATATTAATTCAAATGAAAGATTTTAAATTCTTTTATTCGCGAGGAGCTGGATGAGAAGAAACTCTCATGTCCGGTTTTGTAGTAGAGATGGTTATTCCTGAATAACCATCAACTATAACCCCAAAAGAACCAGATTCCGTAAACAACATAGAGGAAGAATGACCGGAATATCTTATCGAGGGAATCGTATATGTTTCGGTAAATATGCTCTTCAAGCACTTGAACCTGCTTGGATCACATCGAGACAAATAGAAGCAGGGCGACGAGCAATGACACGAAATGCACGTCGTGGTGGAAAAATATGGGTACGTATATTTCCAGACAAACCTGTTACAATAAGATCGACAGAAACACGTATGGGTTCGGGAAAAGGATCTCCTGAATATTGGGTAGCTGTTATTAAACCAGGTCGAATACTTTATGAAATGGGTGGAGTCGCAGAAAATATAGCCAGAAAGGCTATTTCAATAGCGGCATCCAAAATGCCTATACAAACTCAATTTCTTATTTCCAGATAAGAATGTCGAAATAAGAATGTCGAACCAAAGGAATAGAAATTGGGAATGAAAAAATAAAAGGTTTCTTTTTTTGAACAAAGAATATTTCTTTTTTTTTTTGCTTCGCTCATTGCATTGAAAGAACAGATTAAAAAAAATGATTCAACCCCAGACCCATTTAAATGTAGCCGATAACAGTGGGGCTCGAGAATTAATGTGTATTCGAATCATAGGAGCTAGCAATCGCCGATATGCTCATATTGGTGACGTTATTGTTGCTGTGATTAAAGAAGCAGTACCAAATATGTCTTTAGAAAGATCAGAAGTAGTCAGAGCTGTAATTGTACGTACCTGTAAAGAACTGAAACGTGACAACGGTATGATAATACGATATGATGACAATGCTGCAATTGTCATTGATCAAGCGGGAAATCCAAAAGGAACTCGAGTTTTTGGTGCGATCGCCCTAGAATTGAGACAGTTCAAATTTACTAAAATAGTGTCATTGGCTCCTGAAGTATTATAAAATAATATGATAGATAATAAGGAATCTAGAATAAGAATATTCTAAATAAAAAGATGAGACTATAATCATAGTTGTATTGTATTGTATATAGGGTATTAGAAAGAAATAGATTAGTTAGTAGATTGTGTCTCATGTATATACCTTTAAGAATTCACAAAGAAAAAAAGTAAAAAAAAAAAAAAGAAAAACATGTTGATTAGATCCAAATTTGAAGAGACCAATAATTCTATCATGGGTAAAGACACTATTGCAGACGTAATAACGTCTATACGAAATGCTGCTATGGATAGAAAAAGAGTCGTTCGAGTAACATATACTGATATTATCGCAAGTATTATGAAAATCCTTTTACGAGAAGGTTTGATCGAAAACCTAAGGAAACATCTAGAAAGCGACCAATCTTTTTTGGTTTCAACCCTGCGATATAGAAGGAATAGGGAAAGGAGACATATTTTTAATATAAAACAAATCAGTCGACCCGGTCGACGAATATATTCAAACTCTCAAAGAATTCCTAGAATTCTAGGTGGAATGGGGCTTGTAATTCTTTCTACTTCTCGAGGTATAATGACAGATCGAGAGGCTCGACGAGAAGGACTTGGAGGAGAAATTTTATGTTATTTATGGTAATTCTTATATCCGAATTGAATTCGAAACTTATTTTTTGTGAAAAAAAGAAGAAGAAGAAATTAGACAATTTTTTTTTATTAATTTTTTTAGGAGGTTTTCTCTAAAATGAATAAAATGAATGAAACGAATGATCGAAACAAAAAACGTATTTATGAAGGTTTAGTTACTGAATCCTTTCCCAATGGTATGTTCCGGGTTCGTTTAGATAATGAAGATCTTATTCTAGGGTATATTTCAGGAAAGATTCGACGTGGTTTAATACGGATACTACCAGGAGATAGAGTCCAAATTGAAGTAAGTGGTTATGATTCCTCCCGAGGGCGTATAATTTATAGGCTCCCCAACTAGTCTTGATGGGAATAGAATTCCAAATTAAAAATTTAACTAAACTTTTTTTCTTCCAAGAAGTAAATTCAAAATTAATAAGGTAAGGAATGGCAAATATGAAAATAAGAGCTTCTGTTCGTAAAATTTGTAACAAATGTCGCCTAATCCGTAGACGAAGACGTATTAGAGTAATTTGTTCAAACCTGAGACATAAACAAAGACAGGGATAATCGAGACCCTCTAAAAAACTCAATGTACAAATACAAAGGGGATCTATTTTAACACGAAATGGATATATCCATAGATCTACGCACTCATATTTATGAAATGATGAAGCATGATTAAAATGCTACGTAGAATCAATTTACGTAGAAATAGACGTATCGGTTCACGTAAGAATACACGTATAATACCAAAGGGCATTATTCATCTTCAAGCAAATTTAAATAATACTATTGTGACGATTACAGATGTAAAAGGCCAAGTGGTTTCGTGGTCCTCTGCAGGTACTTGTGGATTTAAGGGTAGAAGAAAAAAGACCCCTTTTGCGGCTCAAACCACAGTTGGAAATGCTATTCGTACAGTAGTGGATCAAGGTATGAAACAAGCAAAAGTCATGATAAAGGGTCCTGGTCGCGGAAGAGATGCCGCATTACGAACTATTGGTAAAAGTCGTATACGATTAACTTGCATACGGGATGTAACACCTATGCCACATAATGGCTGTAGACCGCCTAAAAAAAGACGTGTGTAAAAAGAAACATTATTGTATTCTTAACTTTCCTTATTTTCTTGTCATAGTATAAACGAATAGAGGTATAATGAGTAAACAAAAACAAATAAAATCTTCTCAGAGATTAGAGTGGCAATCTATATCCTCAAGGGTAGATAATAAACGTTTTTATTATGAGCGCTTTATGTTGTTTCCACTTCGTAAAGGGCAGGCAGATACGATGGGTTCTACGCTACGAAGAGCTTTGCTTGGAGAAATAGAAGCAACATGTATAACACGCGCACACTTTCTAAACGGAAATGTAAAACACGAATATTCTACCATAGTAGGTATTCAAGAATCCGTCCATGAAATTTTAATGAATTTGAAAGAAATTGTATTGAAAAGTAATCTATATGGAACTTGTGACGCCTTTCTTTCTCTAAGCGGAAAAGGTCCTCAAAATATAACTGCTCAAAATATCAACACACCAAGTGATGTGGAAATCGTTGATAAAACACAACATATAGCTACCTTGACGGAATCAATTGATTTGGATATTCGATTAGAAATTGAGAAGAATTGTGGCTATCGGATCGAAAGTCCAACAAAAAACTTTCCAGATGGAAGTTATGCTATAGATGCTGTATTCAAGCCTGTTCTAAATGTAAATTATAATATTTTTCCTTATGGGTCTGAGAATGAAAAGAATGAAAAAGACGAGATACTTTGTCTTGAAATATCGACAAATGGAAGTTTAACTCCTAAAGAAGCACTTTATGAAGCTTCCTGGAAGTTAATTGATTTATTTATTCCTTTTTTACATACAGAGGAAGAAAACATCTATTTAGATCACAATCAACACAAGGTTACTTTACCACTTTTTAACTTTTATGAAAGATTTTCTGAATACAGGGAATTTAAAATAAACTCTCCTTATCCTTGTTGTTATATTGACCAATTAGAATTGCCGCCCAGAATTTATAATTGCCTCATAAGAACCAACCTATATTCAGTATGGAATCTTTTGAATGCAACTCACGAAGATTTTATGAAAATAGAAGATTTGGGCATAGAAGATATAAAACAGATAGCGCACAGTTTAGAAAAGTATATTATTGATATTGAGCAAGATGGTGTATTTTAAATTCAACGGATTTATTGTCCCTTCTTACGCATGTATATAGAATATACTATTTTACGAAAATATAGAAAAAAATATATAGATAGATATAGACAGAATTTTGTCTTTTTCAATATTTCCCTATAATGATAATGATAATTTCATTTTGGCTAAAAATACCTGTCTTTATAGTTCGCCATTCGTTCTACTTAGTATATATTTAAGTTATATATTGCATTTAATACGTATCCTAAATGCATAAAAAAAGGAAAAAGAACTAATAAAAATAAGTTGGTCCCGGACATCTACCATTATACCTGCAATGATCGGCCATACTATTGCTATCCAGAATGGAAAAGAGCATTTACCTATTTCTATAAGAGATGGTATGGTGGATCACAAATTGGGAGAATTTGCACCTAGGAGACTTTAAGAAGGATAAAAATCTTTGATCATGATATCATGTATCAATTTCATTCGGTACTTGGACGTCTATTACTTAAACTTCAAACGGAAAGAGACAGTTTATCCGCAGAGAAGACTGCTCAAGGCACAAACATATATATAGTGAAAACTGATCAAGTTTTGAAGGGAAGTAGACTATTACAGAATTTACCATTTCCTTTCTCTAAAGTTTCGAGTTTAGAGTTTATAGTTGTTCAGTTTTAAAATATATGTACAAATCTTTTGTACAGATAGAACTTTTTTATTTGGAGTTAAAATAAAATGAAAAAAAACTTTTCAAATGTACTATTTGACCCATTTGACCCATTTGGCCCTATAAAGAAAAATCCTACTAAAGAAAAAGGTCTTCCTAAAAAAAAACCTAGGAGAGAAGGTCCTCCTAAAAAAAAACCTAGGAAAGAAGAAAAAGAAGTAATTCCTAGGAAAGAAGAAAAAGAAGTAATTCCTAAAACTAAAAAGAAAAAAGAAAAAAAACATCCATTTTTTACTCCCCTATCTAAATTTGATAAATCTAAACTTGATAAACTTGAAGATCTACATATAATTCCGAAAGTACCTTTTTTTATTGAGAAGTTTCTTGAGGACGAAGAAAACCAAAGAAAAATCGAAACAGAGTTCGAGGGCAAGGTTGTCATACCAGAGTTCGAGGACGAGCTTGGCATGGGTTGGGTTGACATACACACCATTCTTTTTCGAGAAGGATTACTGTTTTTGAGTGAAAAGCTTACTTTGGCCCGCGGGTCTCAAATTGCGGGTCTTATCCTCTATTTGATTGAAAATCTAAGTAGAGAGAAAGAGAACCGTAATCCTAATGTGCCTGAGTTTCTAAATTTGATTGTAATTAACTGCACTAGCGGATCTGGACTCGCTGCACTAACTGTTTATGATTCAATGCAACATATGGGAGAGGTAAATACAATAGGCCTGGGAAGGCTTGATTCAGTGGGAACTTTTCTCTTGCTTGGGGGAAAAGAGCGTCTAGCATACCCTAACACTCGGATGAAGGCTTGTTACCCCTTACCAAAACAAAACAAAACAAAACAAAAACTAACGATAACGA